GTTTACGTAGCTTAAAAACAAAGCGAGGCACTGAAAATGCCTAGATGAGTTACATACTACTCCGCAAACACAAAGGTTTGGTCCCAGCCTTTCTATTAGCCCTTAGTAAGATTACACATGCAAGTATCCGCACTCCGGTGAAAATGCCCTTCAAGTCACTGCAGACCTAAAGGAGCGGGTATCAAGCACACTATACAGTAGCTCACGACGCCTTGCCTAGCCACACCCCCACGGGATACAGCAGTGATAAAAATTAAGCCATGAACGAAAGTTTGACTAAGCTATACTAACTTTAGGGTTGGTAAATTTCGTGCCAGCCACCGCGGTCATACGATTAACCCAAGTTAATAGACATACGGCGTAAAGCGTGTTAAGGAACTTCACCCATTAATAAAGCTAAATCTAGGCTATGCCGTAGAAAGCTCTAGCTTAGACAAAAATAATCTACGAAAGTGACTTTAAATTAATCCGATACACGATAGCTAAGACACAAACTGGGATTAGATACCCCACTATGCTTAGCCCTAAACCAAAATAGTTATCATAACAATACTATTCGCCAGAGCACTACTAGCAACAGCTTAAAACTCAAAGGACTTGGCGGTGCTTTATATCCCTCTAGAGGAGCCTGTTCTGTAATCGATAAACCCCGATAAACCTCACCAACCCTTGCCAATACAGCCTATATACCGCCATCTTCAGCAAACCCTAAAAAGGAAGCACAGTAAGCAAAAACATGGAGCATAAAAACGTTAGGTCAAGGTGTAGCCTATGGGTTGGAAAGAAATGGGCTACATTTTCTAACATAGAATATCAACGAAAATTTTCGTGAAACCGAAAATGGAAGGAGGATTTAGTAGTAAATTAAGAATAGAGAGCTTAATTGAATAAGGCCATGAAGCACGCACACACCGCCCGTCACCCTCCTCAAGTACCAAAGTATGACCAACCAACCTTATTAATGAACATACACACATACAAGAGGAGATAAGTCGTAACAAGGTAAGCGTACCGGAAGGTGCGCTTGGACAAACCAAAGTGTAGCTTATATTAAAGCACCCGGCTTACACCCGGGAGAATCCACACAACAATGGCCACTTTGAACAAATACTAGCTCAAACACCGCAAAGTTCAACTAACATCCCCAAATAAAACAAAACATTTACCCCAATCAAAGTATAGGAGATAGAAATTTTAATATTGACGCTATAGAGAAAGTACCGCAAGGGAAAGATGAAAGACTTATTGAAAGTAATTAACAGCAAAGCTTACCCCTTGTACCTTTTGCATAATGATTTAACTAGAAAAACTTGGCGAAGAGAACTTCCAGCCAAACGACCCGAAACCAGACGAGCTACCCAAAAGCAGCTAAATGAGCGAACTCGTCTATGTAGCAAAATAGTGAGAAGACTTTTGGGTAGTGGTGAAAAGCCTATCGAGCCTGGTGATAGCTGGTTGTCCAAGATAGAATTTTAGTTCAACTTTAAGCCATGCCTAAAAGACCCACAACTTTAACGCAGACTTAAAATATAGTCTAAAAGGGTACAGCCTTTTAGAAACAGGACACAACCTTAACTAGAGAGTAAGCCACGAGACTCCCATAGTTGGCCTAAAAGCAGCCACCAATTAAGAAAGCGTTCAAGCTCAACGACTCCATGATCTCAATCCAAATAATCATTAACGAACCCCTAGTTTAACATTGGACTATTCTATTATAATATAGAAGAAATACTGTTAATATGAGTAACAAGAACTAGCTTCTCCTTGCATAAGCCTATATCAGAACGGATAATCCACTGATAATTAACAGCATTATAAATACAATGCCACAGATAAAAAAATTATTCATCAAACTGTTAACCCAACACAGGAATGCACTTTAAAGGAAAGATTAAAAGAAGTAAAAGGAACTCGGCAAACACAAACCCCGCCTGTTTACCAAAAACATCACCTCCAGCATAACAATTATTGGAGGCACTGCCTGCCCAGTGACATCCGTTAAACGGCCGCGGTATCCTGACCGTGCAAAGGTAGCATAATCATTTGTTCTCTAAATAGGGACTTGTATGAATGGCCACACGAGGGTTTAACTGTCTCTTACTTCCAATCAGTGAAATTGACCTTCCCGTGAAGAGGCGGGAATTTACAAATAAGACGAGAAGACCCTATGGAGCTTTAATTAATTAGCCCACAGAGCAAGCACAACATTTCTAAGGAAAGCAACCTACCCTCTCTACTGGACTAACAATTTAGGTTGGGGTGACCTCGGAATATAAAACAACTTCCGAGTGATTACAGTCTAGACAAACCAGTCAAAACTTACTATCATTCAGTGATCCAAAAAACCTTTTGATCAACGGAACAAGTTACCCTAGGGATAACAGCGCAATCCTATTTGAGAGTCCATATCGATAATAGGGTTTACGACCTCGATGTTGGATCAGGACATCCCAATGGTGCAGCCGCTATTAATGGTTCGTTTGTTCAACGATTAAAGTCCTACGTGATCTGAGTTCAGACCGGAGTAATCCAGGTCGGTTTCTATCTATTTTACGTTCCTCCCAGTACGAAAGGACAAGAGAAACAGGGCCAACTTGATTTAAGCGCCCTCAGACCAATAGATGATACAATCTTAATCTAATAGTCAACAGTATATACTCAACCCAAGAACAGGGTTTTACGTTAGGGTGGCAGAGCCCGGTAATTGCATAAAACTTAAGCTTTTATAATCAGAGGTTCAATTCCTCTTCCTAACAGAATGTATATTATCAATCTCCTAACACTAATCGTCCCAATTTTACTAGCCGTAGCTTTCCTCACACTAATTGAACGTAAAGTATTAGGTTACATACAACTCCGAAAAGGACCCAATGTAGTAGGCCCATACGGACTTCTCCAACCCGCAGCCGACGCCGTAAAATTATTTACCAAAGAACCCCTACGTCCACTCACATCTTCCCCATTCATATTCATCATCGCCCCCATCCTAGCCCTAACTCTCGCCCTAACAATATGAATTCCCCTACCTATACCACACCCCCTAATCAATATAAATCTTGCCGTACTATTCATACTAGCCATATCCAGCTTAGCCGTATACTCCATTCTATGATCCGGGTGGGCCTCAAACTCAAAATATGCACTGATTGGTGCCTTACGAGCCGTAGCACAAACAATTTCCTACGAAGTCACACTAGCAATCATCCTACTATCAGTCCTTCTATTAAGTGGATCCTTCTCACTATCGACACTGATCATCACCCAAGAATACACCTGACTTATTTTATCCTCATGGCCACTAGCCATAATATGATTTATCTCCACACTAGCAGAAACAAACCGAGCTCCATTTGACCTAACTGAAGGAGAATCGGAACTGGTCTCAGGCTTCAATGTAGAATACGCCGGAGGGCCATTCGCCCTCTTCTTTATAGCTGAATACGCCAACATCATCATAATAAATACTCTCACCGCAATTCTTTTCATAGGCGCATTCCACAACCCTCTAGTACCAGAACTTTACTCCATCAACCTGATTATCAAAACCCTCCTACTAACCGTGTTCTTCCTATGAATCCGAGCGTCTTACCCACGATTCCGATATGACCAACTAATACATCTACTATGAAAAAACTTCCTTCCCCTTACATTAGCCCTATGCATGTGACACGTGGCCATACCAATCACCATAGCAAGCATCCCACCACAAACATAAGAAATATGTCTGATAAAAGAGTTACTTTGATAGAGTAAAGCATAGAGGTGAAAACCCCCTTATTTCTAGAACAATAGGATTCGAACCTACTCTAAAGAATTCAAAAATCTTAGTGCTACCACATTACACCATATTCTAAGTAAGGTCAGCTAAATAAGCTATCGGGCCCATACCCCGAAAATGTTGGATTATACCCTTCCCGTACTAATAAACCCCCTAATTTTTATTTTAATTATACTGACCATCGTACTGGGGACAACAATCGTAATAACAAGCTCTCACTGACTCATAGTTTGAATCGGATTCGAAATAAATATACTTGCTATTATCCCAATTCTGATAAAAAAATATAACCCACGATCCATAGAAGCCTCAACAAAGTATTTCCTAACACAAGCAACCGCATCAATACTACTAATACTAGCCATTGTCATCAATCTTGTTTACTCGGGCCAGTGATCAACCACAAAACCACTAGATCCAACCTCATCCACCATTATAACACTAGCCCTAGCTATAAAACTAGGCTTATCCCCATTCCACTTTTGAGTACCAGAAGTAACGCAAGGCATCAAACTCTCATCGGGTTTGATTCTATTAACCTGACAAAAACTAGCCCCAATATCAATTTTATACCAAATCTCCCCAACAATTAACCTAGATCTACTCCTCACCATGTCAATATTGTCCATCGCTATTGGAGGCTGAGGCGGACTTAACCAGACCCAACTACGAAAAATTATGGCATACTCATCCATCGCTCACATGGGCTGAATAACTGCTGTCATAACCTACAACCCAACCATAGCCCTATTGAACCTAGTAATTTACATTCTACTCACAACTACAACATTCATAATGTTCATAATAAACTCATCAACAACAACACTATCACTATCCCACATATGAAACAAAACACCTCTACTCACCACAACATTACTAGCAACAATACTATCACTAGGAGGACTACCCCCACTATCCGGATTCCTACCAAAATGAATAATCATCCAAGAATTAACAAAAAACGACAGCATCATTATACCCACCATAATAGTTATTACAGCACTCCTAAACCTTTACTTCTATATACGCCTAACATACTCCACATCCCTTACAATATTTCCATCTACAAATAACATAAAAATCAAATGACAATTTACCTACACCAAACCCATAATTCTTCTATCACCACTAATCATTCTATCAACCCTCATTCTACCCCTGTCACCAATACTAGCCCTACTCGAATAGGAACTTAGGTTAACCATAGACCAAGAGCCTTCAAAGCTCTAAGTAAATGTAATACATTTAGTTTCTGAACCTAAGGACTGCAGGATTACACCCCACATCAATTGAACGCAAATCAACCACTTTAATTAAGCTAAGCCCTTACAGCTAGATTGGTGGGTTCCAACCCCACGAAACTTTAGTTAACAGCTAAACACCCTACACAACTGGCTTCAATCTACTTCTCCCGCCGCGAATAAAAAAAGGCGGGAGAAGCCCCGGCAGGATTGAAGCTGCTTCTCCGAATTTGCAATTCAGCATGTGTCATACACCACAGGGCTTGGTAAAAAGGGGACTCACACCCCTGTCTTTAGATTTACAGTCTAATGCCTCACTCAGCCATTTTACCTATGTTCATAAATCGTTGACTTTTCTCAACCAACCATAAAGATATCGGTACCCTATACTTGCTGTTTGGTGCTTGAGCAGGAATAGTAGGCACAGCTTTAAGCCTACTAATCCGAGCAGAGTTAGGACAGCCAGGAGCTTTATTAGGTGACGATCAAATTTACAACGTAATCGTAACAGCCCATGCGTTCGTAATAATTTTCTTCATAGTAATACCAATCATGATTGGGGGCTTTGGAAACTGACTAATCCCACTAATAATCGGAGCCCCAGACATGGCATTTCCTCGAATAAATAATATAAGCTTCTGACTTCTACCCCCATCATTCTTATTACTACTAGCTTCATCAACAGTAGAGGCCGGGGCTGGGACAGGATGAACAGTTTATCCGCCTCTAGCAGGCAATCTAGCACATGCAGGAGCCTCCGTAGATCTGGCAATTTTCTCCCTACACTTAGCAGGAGTTTCATCAATCCTAGGGGCTATTAATTTTATTACCACTATTATCAACATAAAACCACCGGCCTTATCCCAATACCAAACCCCACTATTCGTTTGATCCGTACTAATTACAGCTGTCCTACTCCTTCTGTCTCTACCTGTTTTAGCCGCCGGAATCACAATACTGCTAACAGATCGAAACCTTAACACCACCTTCTTCGACCCTGCAGGAGGAGGAGACCCCATCCTATATCAACACCTCTTCTGATTCTTTGGCCACCCAGAAGTTTACATTCTTATTCTACCAGGCTTCGGAATAATTTCACACATCGTTACGTACTATTCTGGCAAAAAGGAACCTTTCGGATATATAGGAATGGTATGAGCCATAATATCAATTGGGTTCCTAGGCTTTATTGTATGAGCTCACCACATATTCACAGTAGGTCTAGATGTCGATACACGAGCATACTTCACTTCAGCTACTATAATCATCGCTATTCCCACAGGAGTTAAAGTATTTAGCTGACTAGCCACTCTACACGGAGGAAATATCAAGTGATCTCCAGCAATACTATGAGCTCTAGGCTTCATTTTCCTATTTACAGTCGGGGGTCTCACCGGAATTGTCCTCGCCAACTCATCTCTCGATATTGTACTCCACGACACATATTATGTAGTAGCACACTTCCATTACGTACTATCTATAGGAGCTGTATTTGCCATTATAGGAGGGTTTGTCCACTGGTTCCCACTATTCTCAGGCTACACACTCAACCCAGTCTGAGCAAAAATCCACTTCCTCATCATATTTGTAGGCGTAAACATAACATTCTTCCCACAACATTTCCTAGGCCTATCTGGAATGCCACGACGTTATTCAGACTACCCAGATGCATATACCACATGAAACACCGTATCTTCCATGGGCTCCTTCATTTCCCTAACAGCAGTAATTCTTATAGTTTTCATAATTTGAGAAGCCTTCGCATCAAAACGAGAGGTCTCAACCGTAGAACTATCAACATTAAACCTAGAGTGATTACACGGATGTCCTCCGCCATATCATACATTTGAAGAACCTACATACGTCGTCCCAAAATAAGAAAGGAAGGATTCGAACCCCCTGCAATTGGTTTCAAGCCAACACCATAACCACTATGTCTTTCTCCACTAGAGAGATATTAGTAAAATTTACATAACTTTGTCGAAGTTAAGTTATAGGTTGAACCCCTATATATCTCTATGGCATACCCCTTCCAACTGGGCTTTCAAGATGCAACATCCCCTATTATAGAGGAACTTCTACATTTTCACGACCACGCACTAATAATCGTTTTCCTCATTAGCTCCCTCGTACTATATCTCATTTCAGTTATGCTTACAACCAGTTTAACCCACACCAGCACAATAGACGCACAGGAAGTAGAAACTATTTGAACTATTCTTCCAGCAATTATCCTAATCATAATTGCACTGCCATCTCTCCGAATCCTGTACATAATAGACGAAATCAACAACCCATACTTGACCGTTAAAACCATAGGTCACCAATGATATTGAAGCTATGAATACACAGACTATGAGGACTTAACTTTCGACTCTTACATAGTTCCAACTCAAGACCTAAAACCAGGAGAACTACGCCTTTTAGAAGTTGACAACCGAGTAGTATTACCAATAGAATTAACAATCCGAATACTAATCTCATCCGAAGACGTCCTACACTCATGAGCCGTTCCCTCATTAGGATTAAAAACAGACGCTATCCCAGGACGCCTTAATCAAACGACCTTACTATCTACACGACCAGGCCTATACTACGGCCAATGCTCTGAAATTTGTGGATCCAATCACAGCTTCATGCCAATTGTCCTCGAGCTAGTTCCACTAAAATACTTTGAAAAATGATCCTCATCCATACTATAGATTCATTAAGAAGCTAAATACTAAGCGTTAACCTTTTAAGTTAAAGAATGGGAACACTGACCTCCCCTTAATGAAATGCCACAACTCGATACATCCACATGATTTATTACTATTCTATCTATACTCTTTACACTGTACATCATCATACAACTAAAAGTCTCAAAACACCTGTACCATCAAAACCCAGAACCAGTAGTTACAAAAACAACCGAACATACAACCCCTTGACAAACTAAATGAACGAAAATCTATTCTCCTCTTTCATTACCCCTACGATAATGGGTCTACCCATTGTCACTTTAATTATTATATTCCCAAGTGTCCTCTTCCCATCAACCAACCGATTGATTAATAACCGCTTAATCGCAATCCAGCAGTGAATCCTTCACCTAACATCTAAACAAATAATGACAATTCATAACCACATAGGACAAAAATGATCTCTCATACTTATATCACTCATTCTTTTTATCGGCTCAACGAATCTATTAGGTCTCCTACCTCACTCATTCACACCTACGACACAACTATCAATGAATCTTGGAATGGCAATTCCCCTCTGAGCAGGTACAGTAGCCCTAGGATTCCGCCACAAAACCAAAGCGTCACTCGCCCACTTTCTACCTCAAGGAACCCCAATTCCTCTCATTCCTATACTAATTATCATCGAAACCATTAGTCTATTTATTCAACCAATAGCCCTAGCAGTTCGACTAACCGCAAATATCACCGCCGGTCACCTACTAATTCACCTAATCGGAGGAGCTACTCTAGCTTTACTTAACATTAGTATGGTAACGTCACTTATCACATTTATTATCCTAATTCTCCTAACAATTCTTGAATTTGCAGTAGCTCTTATTCAGGCCTACGTCTTTACCCTACTAGTAAGTCTATACTTACACGACAACACCTAATGACCCACCAAACCCACGCATACCACATAGTAAACCCAAGCCCATGACCCCTCACAGGAGCCCTATCAGCCCTCCTACTGACATCCGGATTAGTTATATGATTTCACTTCAATTCAACCCTCCTACTAACACTAGGCCTACTAGCCAATACACTAACTATGTACCAATGATGACGAGATATTGTACGGGAAAGCACCTTCCAAGGCCACCATACACCAATCGTCCAAAAAGGCTTACGATATGGAATAATCCTGTTCATCTTATCCGAAGTCTTCTTCTTTATTGGTTTCTTCTGAGCTTTCTACCACTCAAGCCTGGCCCCAACCCCAGAACTTGGGGGATGCTGACCACCCACAGGTATCAATCCCCTAAACCCTCTGGAGGTTCCACTCCTAAATACATCTGTCCTCCTGGCTTCAGGCGTATCAATCACTTGAGCCCACCACAGCCTAATGGAAGGAAACCGCAAAAACATACTACAAGCCCTACTCATCACAATCTTACTAGGGGGCTACTTTACACTACTCCAAGCTTCAGAATACTACGAAACCCCCTTTACAATTGCAGATGGGGTGTACGGATCTACATTCTTCATGGCCACTGGATTCCACGGTCTACATGTCATTATTGGATCTACTTTCCTCCTAGTATGCTTTATGCGACAACTAAAATTCCACTTCACCTCCAAGCACCATTTCGGTTTCGAAGCCGCCGCCTGATACTGACACTTCGTAGACGTAGTATGACTATTCCTATACGTCTCTATCTATTGATGAGGCTCTTACCCTTTTAGTATAAACAGTACAATTGACTTCCAATCAATTAGCTTCGGTACAACCCGAAAAAGAGTAATAAACCTAATAATAACACTACTCATCAACACCCTACTCGCATCCCTATTAGTGCTTATTGCCTTCTGAATACCCCAAATAAATACATACGCCGAAAAATCAAGCCCATATGAATGCGGCTTTGACCCAATGGGATCTGCACGCCTTCCTTTCTCAATAAAATTCTTCCTCGTAGCAATTACATTCCTTCTCTTCGACCTTGAAATTGCCCTACTCCTCCCACTCCCATGAGCTTCCCAAACAAATAACCTAAACATTATACTTATTATATCACTCACTTTAATCTCTCTATTAGCTATCAGCCTAGCCTATGAGTGATCCCATAAAGGACTTGAGTGAGCTGAATAAATGATAATTAGTTTAACAAAAAACAAATGATTTCGACTCATTAGATTATGACGCTATTCATAATTATCAAGTGACCTTAATCTACATAAACATAATATTAGCGTTCACAGTATCACTACTAGGCTTACTAATATACCGCTCCCACCTTATATCGTCCCTCCTATGTTTAGAAGGCATAATATTATCCCTATTCGTAACCATAGCAGTAACAATCCTCAACTCCCATCTAACCTTAGCCAGCATAATTCCCATCATTATACTAGTATTCGCGGCTTGTGAAGCTGCCCTAGGATTATCCCTACTAGTAATAGTCTCAAACACATACGGCGTAGACCATGTACAAAACTTAAATCTTCTCCAATGCTAAAAATTATCATACCAACAATTATACTCATCCCATTAGTCTGACTATCAAAAAATAGCATGATCTGAATCAACACCACAGCATATAGTCTAATAATCACCTTAATCAGCCTGCCTCTACTAAATCAATTCAACGACAACAGTCTAAATATATCCTTAACATATTTTTCAGACTCACTATCAACCCCGTTACTAATACTAACCATATGACTACTCCCACTCATGATCATTGCCAGTCAATTTCACCTAATTAAAGAATCATATACACGAAAAAAACTGTATATCACTATACTCATTCTACTACAGATCTTCCTAATCATAACATTCTCAGCCACAGAACTAATCTTCTTTTATATCCTATTTGAAGCAACCCTAGTACCAACCCTCATTATCATCACACGATGGGGAGGCCAAACAGAACGATTAAACGCCGGCCTATATTTCCTTTTCTATACCCTAGTAGGATCACTCCCACTTCTCATCGCACTAATTTACTTACAAAACATCATAGGATCACTTAACATTCTACTCATCCAACACTGATCAAGCCCCTTAACAGACTCCTGAAGCAACTCCCTGTTATGGTTAGCGTGCATAATAGCCTTCATAGTAAAAATACCTTTATACGGCCTGCACCTATGACTACCAAAAGCACATGTAGAAGCTCCAATCGCTGGCTCAATAGTACTAGCAGCCGTACTACTAAAACTAGGGGGCTACGGCATACTACGAATCACCACCCTATTGAATCCATCAACCAGCTTTATAGCCTACCCATTCCTAATACTATCCCTCTGAGGCATAATCATAACAAGCTCAATCTGCTTACGCCAAACAGACCTAAAATCACTAATCGCATACTCATCAGTAAGTCACATAGCACTAGTAATTGTAGCTATTCTCATTCAAACCCCATGAAGTTATATAGGAGCAACAGCCCTGATAATTGCACACGGCCTGACCTCCTCCATATTATTTTGCCTCGCCAACACCAATTATGAACGAATTCACAGTCGAACCATAATCCTAGCCCGAGGTCTCCAAACTATGCTTCCACTCATAGCCGCTTGATGACTACTAGCTAGTCTGACCAACTTAGCGCTACCCCCCTCAATTAACCTAGTTGGAGAGCTGTTCGTAGTAATATCTACATTCTCATGATCCCCACTATCAATTATCCTCATGGGAATCAATATTATCATCACCGCCTTATATTCCCTATACATGCTCATCATAACTCAACGAGGCAAACAAACCCACCACATTAACAATCTCCCACCATCGTATACCCGAGAAAATACTCTCATAGCAATACACATATTACCACTCCTCCTCCTATCAATTAACCCTAAAATCATCTTAGGCACTCTGTACTGTAAATATAGTTTAAACAAAACATTAGATTGTGAATCTAACAACAGAGACTAAAAACTCTTATTTACCGAAAAAGATTGCAAGAACTGCTAACTCATGCCCCCGTGTATAACAACACGGCTTTTTCTTACTTTTAAAGGATGGGAGTTATCCGTTGGTCTTAGGAACCAAAAAATTGGTGCAACTCCAAATAAAAGTAATAAACCTATTCGTTTCCTCCACACTATTATCACTCCTAATCCTAACGATCCCAATCATCGCATCAAACCTCAACTCTTATACCAAGAAATCGTACCCCGACTACGTAAAAACCATAATCTCCTACGCCTTCTTGACAAGCCTAATCCCAACGATAATGTTTATTCAATCAGGCCAAGAGACAATGATCTCAAACTGACATTGAATAACTATTCAAACTCTAAAATTGAGTCTCAGCTTCAAACTAGACTACTTCTCAATAATTTTCATCCCTGTGGCATTATTCGTCACGTGGTCTATTATAGAATTCTCAATGTGATACATACACTCAGATCCCTATATCAATCGGTTCTTCAAATACCTATTAATATTCCTCATCACAATAATAATTTTAGTAACCGCCAACAACCTTTTCCAATTATTCATCGGCTGAGAAGGGGTTGGCATTATATCATTTCTACTAATCGGCTGATGATACGGACGAGCTGATGCCAACACAGCAGCACTCCAAGCAATTTTGTATAACCGCATTGGAGACGTCGGATTCCTCGTAGCCATAGCATGATTCCTATTTAACCTCAACACCTGGGAACTCCAACAAATTTTTGCCCTCAATCCAATCAACACTAACCTACCACTCGCCGGCCTACTATTAGCGGCAACAGGAAAATCCGCCCAATTCGGACTTCACCCCTGACTCCCTTCAGCCATGGAAGGGCCAACACCCGTCTCAGCCCTACTCCACTCTAGCACCATAGTAGTAGCAGGAATTTTCCTGTTAATTCGATTTTATCCACTAACAGAAAATAACAAAACTATTCAAACCGCAATACTATGCCTGGGGGCAGTTACCACACTATTCACAGCCATTTGTGCCCTAACCCAAAACGACATCAAAAAGATCGTGGCCTTCTCTACCTCCAGCCAACTAGGCCTTATAATAGTCACAGTAGGTATCAACCAACCCCACCTAGCATTCCTTCACATCTGCACCCATGCATTCTTCAAAGCAATATTATTCCTATGCTCGGGTTCTATCATCCACAGCCTAAACGACGAACAAGATATCCGTAAAATAGGAGGCCTTTACAAAACCCTCCCATTCACCACCACAGCACTAATTACAGGAAGCCTAGCCCTAACAGGAATGCCTTTCCTTACCGGATTCTACTCAAAAGACCTTATCATCGAATCAATCAACACATCATATACCAACGCCTGAGCCCTAACAATTACCCTCATTGCCACCTCCCTTACAGCTGTTTACAGTACTCGAATTATATACTTCGCCCTCTTAGGACAACCCCGATTTCCTGCACTCGTCCTTATCAACGAAAATAACCCACTACTAATTAACCCAATCAAACGCCTCCTGGTAGGCAGCATTTTCGCAGGTTTCCTAATCTCAAGCAACATCTCCCCCACCTCAATCCCACAAATGACCATACCAACCTATTTAAAATTTACAGCCATGCTTGTTACCCTACTCGGCTTCATCGTAGCCCTCGAACTCAATATAGCAACACAAAACCTCAAACATAACACACCATCCACCTACCTTAAATTCTCTAATCTCCTAGGCTATTTCCCAACCATTATACACCGAACTCAACCTCTTATCAACCTAATAATCAGCCAAAAAGTAGCCTCAATGCTACTCGACCTAACTTGACTAGAAAATGCTTTACCAAAGTCAATTTCCCTATCCCAAATGAAAACCTCAACACTCATTTCAACCCAAAAAGGCCAAATCAAACTATATTTCCTATCTTTCCTAATCACATTGATATTAAGTCTAACTACACTAAAACTTACCTAATTACCCCGAGTAATCTCCATAATAACAACTACCCCAATAAGTAAAGATCACCCAGTAACAATTACTAATCATGTACCATAACTGTACAAGGCAGAGACACCAACGGCCTCATTACTAATAAACCCGAAATCCTCAACATCATATACAACCCAATCTCCCAGATCATTAAACTCGAGCACCAACTCAACATCCTCTTTTAACACATACAAAAGCAACACCACCTCCATAACTAACCCCAACAAGAAAGACCCTAAAACAACCTTATTAGAAACTCACACCTCCGGATACAACTCTGTAGCCATAGCCGTTGTATAACCAAAAACCACCATCATTCCCCCCAAATAAATCAAAAACACCATTAAACCCAAGAAAGAACCACTAAAACTCATAACAATACCACAACCAACCCCACCACTAACAATCAATCCAACACCCCCATAAATCGGAGAAGGTTTAGAAGAAAACCCCACAAACCCCACCACAAAAATAGTACTCAAAATAAACACAATATATGTCATCATTATTCCCACATGGACTCTAACCATGACTAATGGCATGAAAAACCACCGTTGTACTTCAACTACAAGAACCATAATGACCAACATCCGAAAATCACACCCACTGTTCAAAATTATCAACGACTCACTAATCGACCTACCAACCCCTTCAAGCATCTCATCATGATGAAACTTCGGATCACTGCTTGCAGTCTGCCTAGGCATCCAAATTCTAACAGGACTATTCCTAGCAATGCACTACACTTCAGACACAGCGACCGCCTTTCAATCCGTAACCCACATCTGCCGAGATGTCAATTACGGATGACTCCTACGCTACATGCACGCCAACGGGGCATCCATATTTTTCATTTGCTTATTCCTACACGTAGGCCGAGGCCTCTACTATGGATCGTACATTTACACAGAAACCTGAAACGTAGGAATCTTACTCCTATTCGCCGTAATAGCCACTGCTTTCATGGGTTACGTACTCCCATGAGGCCAAATATCATTCTGAGGAGCAACAGTCATCACCAACCTGCTTTCAGCAATTCCCTATATTGGAACAAACTTAGTAGAATGAATCTGAGGAGGCTTCTCAGTAGACAAAGCCACCCTAACACGATTCTTCGCTTTCCACTTCCTACTCCCATTTATCATTGCAGCCTTAGTTGTGGTCCACCTCTTATTCCTACACGAAACCGGATCAAACAACCCCACCGGAATTCCATCAGACGCAGACATAATCCCATTCCACCCCTACCACACAATCAAAGATTTACTAGGCGCTCTAACAATACTCCTCGTCCTCCTAATGCTAGTCCTATTTTCCCCTGACCTCCTAGGAGACCCAGACAATTATATCCCAGCCAACCCACTAAACACTCCCCCACACATTAAACCAGAGTGATATTTCTTATTTGCGTACGCCATCCTACGATCAATCCCAAACAAACTTGGAGGCGTACTAGCCCTAGTCCTATCAATCCTTATCTTAGCCCTCATGCCACTCCTACACACATCAAAACAACGAAGCATGATATTCCGACCACTCAGTCAATGCTTATTCTGACTGCTAGTCGCAGATCTCTTAACACTAACATGAATCGGCGGACAACCAGTTGAACACCCTTTCATCATTATTGGCCAATTAGCATCAATCCTATATTTTTCACTTATCCTCGTTTTAATGCCCCTCATCAGTATTGTAGAAAACCATCTCCTAAAATGAAGGTCTATGTAGTATATTAATTATACTGGTCTTGTAAACCAGAGAAGGGGAATGACCCTCCCCCAAAGACTCAAGGAAGAGACTAAAGTCCCGCCATCAACACCCAAAGCTGATATTCTACTTAAACTATTCCTTGAAATGCCCTCCTATGTTATTCGTGCATACATTTATATACCCCATAAGTTCATGTAATACATTAATGTATAATAGTACATAACTGTATCACCCCATGAATATTCACCACCAAATGGACACCATTACAGGACATGAGTACATGCAGTCGTTCATCGTACATACCACATCCAAGTCAAATCATTTCTAGACAACACGCATATCACCTCCAACGGTTTATCTCTTAATCTACCAACTCACGTGAAACCATCAACCCTTGTGAAAAGTACCTCTCTTCTCGCCCCGGGCCCATCAACCGTGGGGGTTTCTAACGGTGGGGTGTAAACGACATCTGGTTCTTTCTTCAGGGCCATCTCACCTAAAACCGCCCACTCATTCCCCTTAAATAAGACATCACGATGGGTTAGTGACTAATCAGCCCATGCCGACACATAACTGTGGTGTCATGCCTTTGGTATTTTTTAATTTTTGGGGTATGCTTGGACTCACCTAAGGCCGTCAAAGGCCCCGTCCCACACCATCAATTGAAGGCGAGCTCCGCAATGCCAGTCCAGACCTGCAGGGACATGTGGTGTAATGATTTAAGGACATACGAACCGCGAACTAACTTTAACTGATTCCACAACATGTGCTAATCCCACGCGAACCTGATCAGGTGTATTCCAGTCAATGGTAACAGGACATACACGTACACGCACGTACACGCACGTACACGCACGTACACGCACGTACACGCACGTACACGCACGTACACGCACGTACACGCACGTACACGCACGTACACGCACGTACACGCACGTACACGCACGTACACGCACGTACACGCACGTACACGCACGTACACGCACGTACACGCACGTACACGCACGTACACGCACGTACACGCACGTACACGCACGTACACGCACGTACACGCACGTACACGCACGTACACGCACGTACACGCACACGCACGCCTCAGGATATACCCGAAAGCATCTTACCGCAAACCCCCCCTACCCCCCCGTAAAACATATAACGATGTTGACCGTAAACGTCTTGCCAAACCCCAAAAACAAGACCGCCACACAACGCTTATTTAAGCCCAGACTGCAACTCACTATTAACAAACTAGCTCACAACTAAACAGTCCAGACAACATTTTACGGATAACTACCCACGTCCGATACAAGCATGCTACTTTAATGAATTAATTTTCCTTAGACATCTATCCCTCTAGATCTGCCAATAACCAAACGCGCCGCTT